TATTAAATAATAGGTTTTTATTCCATATTCCATATATATATGAATATATATGAAGGATTTATTAAAGGTCGACTATAAAAATAATATATTTTTTATATGTTTATTATTTTTTTAATTTTTCTAATCCCACACATTTTATTAGATAGATCTTAAATTTATCTAATATTAAGATAGATCTTTTCTGATAATATAGTAATTCCTCTCAATTGGAAAAAATTCTCTTAAATAAAGTAAAATAAAGTAAGAAGATTTATGGAATAAAAAAATGAATTCGAATTCGATAGAATTCTATTCGATTCGATCGAAATATTTTCAAAATATTTCAAAAAAAAAAAAATAGAGAAATATGTAGGAATATATTTCTTATATGAAATGTTATTAAATGTTTTGATTTCTGACTAATTAATCAAGAGTCATCTTTGATTTGAAAAAAGAAAAAAAGGATATAAAATACAAAAAGAATCCTATTTAGTAATAATCATACTTTTAGGTATGAGAAGAGAACATAAATATGAAAATTCGAATTTTTTTTGTTGTTGCTGTTTAAATTAAACATATTGATTTTATTAAATATCAATCAATCAAATATATTAATTAGTTTTTTATATAAAAAAAACTAAATAAAAACATTGGATCCTTATGATTCATTAGGGATTCCTTGAACTAAGAGTAGAGAAGGAAAGGCTTGGTTAGTATTTAACCAGATCAATCTGGGGTAATAAATCTCCTGTAAAAAATAAAATTAACTCAAACAAATAAAATAAGTAAATAAAAAATAAGTAAATTGAAGAAAATTTTTTTTGTTTTTAAGTCATTATCGAAATATTTCTAGTTTTATTATCAAAACAATTTTGATAATAAAACTAGAAATATTTCGATATTTTTCTTTCTATCTTTTATACTTTCATATCTTGTTTTTATACTTTGATATCTTGTCTATTAATTCATTGAATTCATTGCAAAGAAAGTGAAGAATTTAAAATTATTTTTTTCTATTGTTATTATTAGTATATATGAATTTGAATAATATATATTGAAGAATATAATATAATATATATTGAAGAATATAATATAGGAAAGTAGATTTTCTAATAAAGTTTTACTTTTTCTTTCTAATCAAATAGAATAAAAAAACAAGGATTTTTCTAAATCTTTATTTCATATATCACATCACAGCGCAGATAAAAATCATTGATTTTTAATGCATTTGGGGAGATGGCTGAGTGGACTAAAGCGGCGGATTGCTAATCCGTTGTACGAGTTATTTGTACCGAGGGTTCGAATCCCTCTCTTTCCGCTCTCTATTATGTATGATTTTAGTATTTTAGTATTTTTGGATTGAGAGGAATTTTGATTCATATGATTTTATCATCAAAAAATTATTGAAAAATTAATAAAAAAAAAAATGAAGAAAAAAAGAAAAACTAAGAATTTACTCCTCACGCCCAGGATTACGCCCTGGATCATTAGATAAAAATCCGAAAATAAAAAGGGAAACAAAGAATATAACTACTGTGTAAACAAAAAGTTTGAGAGTAAGCATTATAAAATCTCCAGGATCTTTTTTTTGTTTTTAAGGGAATAAATTACCTTTTCTTACGATAAAAAAACCCTTGTTTTCTTTTTTTATTTAAAAATGAAATATGAGAAAGAATCTTTTTTCTTTTTTCAAATTTTTATCTTAATTTATTAACTATTTTCTTTCGAAAAAAAAGGTTTGCACTCATTGGAAGATCAGAATAGACAGATAAAAAAGCTGATCCCAATTTATTGCTGTAATGATTAATTGCATATTCATTTTGATTTTAGAAATAACTATAATATAAGACATTTTTTAACATCCATTTTTGAATTGATTTATTAATTATTAAAGAATCTCATATTTCATCGAAAGCTTACAGCAGCTTGCCAAACAAAAGCTAGGAGAAAAAAGAGTACAGGTACAACAGGCATAAAATCTACAATTGGATTGAAAATCGCATAAGCTTCGGGCAATTTGGCGAAGAAAGAATTACTCGGATAAAGGACAGAATTAAGACAGATACAGATTAAACTAAAGATATTAAGCATAAAAAAATTTCGTTCTTGTAGATTAGATAATTTTATTAATTGTTTTTATATTATATATTATAAGGTAAGGAAAAAATGAGAAAAACAGATTGAAAAATCCTTCTTTAGGATTTTCCCAAATCCAAAATCCTTTTCTCCACTCTTATTTGAAAATGAGAATACAAGGATTTCTACTTTCATACAATATCTTAATTATACTCTGTAAAATGATCAATCAAATTTTTGATTCTATCCTATGTTCTCTTTATTTTTATTTAATTTATATGTGTTATTTTTTTTTTTTCTACTATGATATGTGTTTGGATATTATGACTAGTTAATGAGGGCTCATTTTTTCTTCAAAAAAATAGAGTTCTTTTGAAAAACAAAATATAAAATTGGAGTTTAATAGAAAACTTCCTTGGATTTGAACCGATGACTTTCATCTTCAAAAATCCTTTTCTATCATCCGAAAACGCGAGGAAAAGGACTAGTATTTTTTTGGGGAGTAGGAACTGGGTTTTTTTCTAAGTCTATTTCTCTAGGATTAGGGTAGAATCGGCCGGAGAGTCCTGATTTTGATGAAGAAGAACTAGACTCATTAGATTTTTGAATGAAAACAAACACGTTTAATGGAAATCAAAAGAGAATTCGAAATAACATATTCATATGAATATGATGAAAGATTAAAGAGAGAGAAAGAATTCTTTTTTTTGATAATAGAAACACTTTTGAAAAGAAAAGTCAAAGATGAAAAGAAACTAGAAAAATCAAAAGATATTTTGAGAAATATTTATCTAAAGGAATTCCTGAAGAAATCCCATATTTCGATGAAGAAGAACTAGATTCAGATCAAGAATCACAAGAATCAGAAGAATCAACAGAATCTGAAGAAATAGTATTTTTTTTAATACATAAGAGAAATCAAATGAAGAAATGGGATTTTATCCCGTCTGTTTTCTGAAAAAAATTAAGAATTCAGGTATTTTTTTTTTTATAAAAAAAAAGGAGAATTATATGGAACAATTTAAAGATAAAAAGGAGAGTCATATGGAACAATTTAAAGAATCGAAATTGATAAAACATTCGACAAGTAAACCCATCCAACAAGAAATGGATGACTTCATAGATATAATATAATCATCTTCTTTTCTAAAAAAGAAAGACGAGAATTCTATCATAAATTAATTCTCGAAATTTTATCATATTTTTGTTCTTTTAGGTCTTTTAGAAATATTAAAAGAACAAAATAAATAAAATCAGACGCTTTCTTTTTTTTTTTATTTCTTTTTGGATTTTTTGTTATAATTGCTATGCTAACTATGTCACTTGTTAGTTTTTTTAGAATTTGAATGAAGTTAGGTTGAGATTAAAAAAAAAAGAAAGGATCTTTTTTAATATGAAATGGATATCTCCGTATCTTTTCTTACTTTGAATTTTTAACTTATACTTACTGAAAGATAATAAAATATGAAAAAACCTAAACGAGGGATTTCTGCTCCACGTATGAATCGGCGTTTATCTTCTAAACGTTTTCGTTTACTTAGAACTATACGACGTAAAATACAAAAAGGACTTATTCATATTCAAGCAAGTTCTAACAATACCATTATAACTGTTTCAGATTTTGAAGGTCAGGTAGTTTCTTGGGATTCCGCTGGTACTTCTCGATTCAAAGGTCCAAAAAAACCAACACCCTATGCTGCCCAAACCGCAACAAGAAATGCTATTTATATGTTAGTGAAACAGGGTATGAAAGGAGCAGCAATTAAGATAAACGGTGCCGGTCCTGGAAGAGCTGCAGCATTAAAAAGCGTTGTTCATAGTGGTGTAAAATTAAGTTTCATACGTGATGTAACACCTCTGCCACATAATGGATGCCGGCCCCCTAAAAGAAGACGTGTTTAAAAAAAAATCTTTTGATTAATTGAAGAAGCTCCGGTGTATAGAGAGGACCTCACCGTTTGAGAGGTAACCATAGAAACGATGGAACCCACTCTTTTTTTGGAATGAATATTGAATTCTTTATTTAAGAATGGGAAGAAAAGCAAGAATCGTGGTTGGGAAGGTTCTAGTAGCAAAAGCCATTGGAATCGATATTTGATATATTGGAATAATGTGTTTTGTTATTGATTGACCCTAGATGGAGATAAAGAATAACTGAAAGAAAAGAAATTAGTTATTTGCAAAAAAAGGATGAATATGATATGCCATTGGGTATACCAAAAGTACGTTATCGTCGTTTTTTCGAGGATAAACCGACTTGGATTGGCATATACGAACGACTTTACATAGAAAGAGCACTCTTTCTATGCAAAGAAATTAAGATACGTCTCGCCAATCGGTTTATCGCTCTCTTGTTACAACTGGATTCGGAAACTGATGTTTATGAGGATACTGATGCTGATACTGATATCAGCATATATATAAACTCTCCCGGTGGAGGAGCAGAGTCAGCTATATCTATGTATGATACAATGAGGTACATTATACCTGATGTACGTACAATAAATATGGGATTAGCTGCATCAGCAGCATCTTTGATCCTGGTGGGAGGAACAATTACTAAACGGGTAGCATACCCTAATGCTAAGGTGATGATTCACCAACCTAGCAGTGCTCGTGTTAAGGGAAATGTACATTTCATAAAAATAGAAGCAGAACATATGCTTGAATTTCGTAACACAATTGCGGATATTTATGCAGAAAACACAGGTAAACCTGTAGAAGTTATACAGAAGGATCTGGAAAGAGACTATTATATGTCGGCAACAGAAGCTCAAGATTATGGTATTATCGATCACATAGTAAAGTCCAAAAAAGAAAATGAAATAAAAGAGTGATCCGAGTTATTTTTTTGAAATCTATTTCAAAGTCGAATTTGCCTTTTTTGAATATGGAGTATTCCATATTCAAAAAAGGCAAATTGAGAAAAATAACATCTGGTTAAGATCGAAAGAAAGAAATTGGATTCTGTATAGATATATACACAATATGCCAACTATTACACAACTTCTTAGAAACATAAGACAGCCAAAAAAAATGGTAAGAAATCTCCCGCTCTTAAAGGATGTACCTAGCCAACTTTTCGAATGAAATGCCCTCACTGTATGGATAACTCTTAGTGTGAAAAGGGCTATTACTTTCTAATTAATAGATAGAGCCAAAGAATATGAACTATAAAAGTTCACAAAATCTTTTGATTAATTGAAGAAGCTCCGGTGTATAGAGAGGACCTCACCGTTTGAGAGGTAACCATAGAAACGATGGAACCCACTCTTTTTTTGGAATGAATATTGAATTCTTTATTTAAGAATGGGAAGAAAAGCAAGAATCGTGGTTGGGAAGGTTCTAGTAGCAAAAGCCATTGGAATCGATATTTGATATATTGGAATAATGTGTTTTGTTATTGATTGACCCTAGACGGATAAAAGAATAACTGAAAGAAAAGAAATTAGTTATTTGCAAAAAAAGGATGAATATGATATGCCATTGGGTATACCAAAAGTACGTTATCGTCGTTTTTTCGAGGATAAACCGACTTGGATTGGCATATACGAACGACTTTACATAGAAAGAGCACTCTTTCTATGCAAAGAAATTAAGATACGTCTCGCCAATCGGTTTATCGCTCTCTTGTTACAACTGGATTCGGAAACTGATGTTTATGAGGATACTGATGCTGATACTGATATCAGCATATATATAAACTCTCCCGGTGGAGGAGCAGAGTCAGCTATATCTATGTATGATACAATGAGGTACATTATACCTGATGTACGTACAATAAATATGGGATTAGCTGCATCAGCAGCATCTTTGATCCTGGTGGGAGGAACAATTACTAAACGGGTAGCATACCCTAATGCTAAGGTGATGATTCACCAACCTAGCAGTGCTCGTGTTAAGGGAAATGTACATTTCATAAAAATAGAAGCAGAACATATGCTTGAATTTCGTAACACAATTGCGGATATTTATGCAGAAAACACAGGTAAACCTGTAGAAGTTATACAGAAGGATCTGGAAAGAGACTATTATATGTCGGCAACAGAAGCTCAAGATTATGGTATTATCGATCACATAGTAAAGTCCAAAAAAGAAAATGAAATAAAAGAGTGATCCGAGTTATTTTTTTGAAATCTATTTCAAAGTCGAATTTGCCTTTTTTGAATATGGAGTATTCCATATTCAAAAAAGGCAAATTGAGAAAAATAACATCTGGTTAAGATCGAAAGAAAGAAATTGGATTCTGTATAGATATATACACAATATGCCAACTATTACACAACTTCTTAGAAACATAAGACAGCCAAAAAAAATGGTAAGAAATCTCCCGCTCTTAAAGGATGTACCTAGCCAACTTTTCGAATGAAATGCCCTCACTGTATGGATAACTCTTAGTGTGAAAAGGGCTATTACTTTCTAATTAATAGATAGAGCCAAAGAATATGAACTATAAAAGTTCACAAAATCTTTTGATTAATTGAAGAAGCTCCGGTGTATAGAGAGGACCTCACCGTTTGAGAGGTAACCATAGAAACGATGGAACCCACTCTTTTTTTGGAATAAATATTGAATTCTATTTAAGAATGGGAAGAAAAGCAAGAATCGTGATTGGGAAGGTTCTAGTAGCAAAAGCCATTGGAATCGATATTTGATATATTGAAATAATGTGTTTTGTTATTGATTGACCCTAGACAGAGAAAAGAATAACTGAAAGAAAAGAAATCGAATCCATTAGTTATTAGTTATTTGCAAAAATGGGATTTATCTTTTGTATCGTTGGTGGACTATAACTTACCGCAATATGGTCCGCTCAATTTCTCAACAATCCTAGTAATAGAGGCTGGATTAGGGCCAGCTTTGATTCTGGCGGGAGGCCCTCCTATGACTATGCTTTCCACTTTCTGTGAAATCTATCAACGACTTCATGGAGAACGTATTATCTTCGTATCGGAAAATGTTAATCAAACTATCGCCAATTTGTTAAAACTATACAAATCGGAAAATAAAAGCCCCATTCGTATGTATATCAACTCGCCAAATTTAGGGGCACGGGATTCATTACAGATCTATAACCTATTGAAATACTCTCCCGTAAATATCTATACCACACTAGTAACAGACGTTGGATTAGGGCCAGCTTTGATTCTGGCGAGAGGAACGGAGGGGAAACGCGTAGCATTCCCGAACGCTAGAATTAATGAGTTACCACCTGTAGCATTGAACGCTAGAATTGCCGAGTTAATACGTAATAAAGATCAGCAAAATCTTATCGATCTTCTTGTCGAGATACCGGCGAGGGATAAAGTTGTTGAGATGCTTATCTCTCTTTGTGGAGCAAAGACGGGCAAATCAGAATTACAATTAATTCACATTCTGGACACTTATAAAGCTTTATCAGCAACAGAAGCGATCGAGAATGGTATTATTGATCGCGTTGCGAAT